CGGAACAAATGGTTATCTGGATGGATTAGAAATTGGACAAGTAAGAAAATTTCTCGTTCAGTTACGCACTTATTTAAAAACGAATAAACCTCAGTTCCAAGAAATAATATCCTCTACCAAGACATTAACCGCTGAAGCAGAAAGCTTTTTGAAAGAAGGTATTCAAGAGCAACTGGAACGTTTTCTACTTCAGGAGAAATTATAAAAAAAGAAAAGAAATGGATCATTCTTTTTTTTGATTCTTTAGTCAATTTTATTCTTTAAATTGAATTTTTACAAAATTCTATAAATAGAAGTATATAAGTTAAGTATATATATAATAGAAAGAAGTATATAACTAATATCTGTTTAATATTAAATCGTAAAGCATTTAGAATTTCTTTCTTAATTCTATTTCTTTCTTATCTTTTTTCTAAATAGAATAAAAATATATTCTATATAATATATATAAATGGAAATAATAGATAAATATCAATATATTTATATCTATATTGATATTGCGTCCAATAGGATTTGAACCTATACCAAAGGTTTAGAAGACCTATGTCCTATCCATTAGACAATGGACGCTTTTCGTTTCTAATTGTTAAAAAAAAAAAGAATGTGCGAAATCTTTTTAGCAATTGTGTATTGAATTCACTTCAATACACAATTGCTATTAGACAATTCTAATAGATAAAATTGTCTCTAATAAAAAAAAGGGGCAATTTAGAATTTAGAGCGGGTAGCGGGAATCGAACCCGCATCGTTAGCTTGGAAGGCTAAGGGTTTTAGTCGACGTCGATTGATCATTTTTATATTTTTAACGTCTCTAATTCAAAACCGAACATGAAACTTTGGTTTCATTCGGCTCCTTTATGATGGATGGAGAAATTCCCAAATAAAATAAGACGGGAACGAAATCAAAATAAAAATTCGACCCATAACATCTATGTTAGCTTTTTTTTCCGTCTTGGTACTTTCACAGAAAATTTTGCTTTCTAGATGATCCTTCTAGAAGATAGAAAAGGAGAACTCGAACAATCTTTCTAGTTACTTCGTTCTTTATTTCTATTTAACGGAATCCTTAGGAAAAGTATTTTGTTTCCACCGAGCTAAAACAATAGAATATGTCGATGTCTTTAGTAAACTAAAGTTCTCGTTTAATAGCTATTTTGCTTCAATTTTTCCTATACCAAATAATGAAGAGAACTGAAGATTTAGTTACGATTAGAAAGAAACTTTTCGAGCTTTATCCATGGATCCTCTTGTTATACTTATTGAATTGTAAATAGTCATCCAATTCAAAAATTATGTTTCGGAATTTCATAATCCAAATTTACAATTGATTAGAGTCTTTGGATACAAATTACGAGAATCTATAATCTTCCTTGAATCTTGCATTGAAAGGTAAAGGACTAAATCCTTTTAAGAAATAAAGTTTTTGATCGGAAGATTAATCAAACCGAGAGACCCTTTAACTATTAAAGGGGTTAAAGGAACGAATCACACTTTTACCACTAAACTATACCCGCTACAATGCAATTATTGCATATAAATTGACCTTTTGTCGAACAAAGTAATCGGGAGTGTAATAAAAAATCTGAAAAAAAAATTAGAAAATTATAGCGTTGACGCGTAGACTTAATAAAATTAGTAAAAGCGGATTCCATTTTTTTTTTCAATTTCGGATCTTTTTTGTCTAAAAATCCATCGGATAAGTCTTTTTAACTTTAACAAAAAAAGGCCCGGCTGGGGACTGACCAGGCCAGGCTATTAAAATAAAAAAGATCTTTTACTTGTGTTTGGACGAGATAAAATAAAAAAAGGATTCTCTATTTCTTCTATTATTGTGGTTTTATTTATTTCTCTTTCGAGTTCGAGCCTTTTCTTTATCTAATCTTTATCTACATTTTTTATGTAAATTGAATTACTGAGAAAGTTCTATAAAAAAAGTTATATAATAGTATAGTAATATATATATATTTTAATATATTAATTATATCAATAGATGAGAAATATATTTATATAATAAAAAATAAATTATATATATATAATAAAATATAGAAAATGCAAAAATATATATCATATAAAGAATAATCTATACAAAAACAAAGTTTTTGAAGAATAAAAAAAGTGGAGAAGGTTTTTTTTCACGCCTTTTTTTTTTCTAATGGAACCTAATAAGTATCCCTTTTCGATTAGGAGAGATGGCTGAGTGGACTAAAGCGTTGGATTGCTAATCCATTGTACGAGTTAATCGTACCGAGGGTTCGAATCCCTCTCTTTCCCTTTCTCCTTTTGATAATGTGTAATAGATAAAATGAAAATCCTAATAAAATTCGAACATTTCCACTAACTAATTAAATAAAGCAATAAAAAACCTTTCTTTTTTATTCTTCACGTCCCGGATTACGTCCTGGATCATTAGATAGGAATCCAAATATGAAGAGAGAAACAAAGAATATAACTACAGTGTATACAAAAAGTTTGAGAGTAAGCATTACACAATCTCCAAGATCTTAACTTAAAAAAAAAAAAAAAAGAGAATAGATTCTCTATTTTTATACCAAATATCTAATTTTGATACCAATAAACCAAGTGATTTATTTTTTTCTAGAAAAAAAATAAAAAAAAAAAGTTTCAGGAGGAAATAGAATGATCCAGAGTTAGTATGGCTACCAAAAAAATTCAATGTTTGAATTGAGAGTTCGTTCATACGTCAAAATTTTTTTGATCTTTTGAATTGTTGGAAGAATAAAAATCGTGAATTTTTCTAAGACAGTATTAAGAATTTCATCGAAAACTTACAGCTGCTTGCCAAACAAAGGCTAAAAGAAGAAAGAAAAGAGGTATTACGGGCATAACATCTACGATTGGATTCAAAAAGGCGTAGGCCTCCGGCAATTTGGCGACTAAAAAAGTGCTTGAAAAAAGGGCAGAATTAAAACAAATACAGATCAAATTAAATATCTTAAGCATAACAAAAATTGGTGTTCTTGTGGATAATTTAATTTTGATTGAGTTATTAATATATTTTTTATATAAGGAAAAAAATAAAGAAAGATAGTCTAAAAAGACTTTGTTGAACTTACTCAATCAAAAACCCTTTCATTCTCTTATGAGAATTAAAGAAATAATATTTTCATACAATATCTTAATTGAATTCTATGTAATGATCAATAAAGTCAGTTTGATTTGCTATCTACACGTGTAAAAACTCTAGCACCAATGTAATCTATATTTAATTTGGGCTTAATTTGAATTGACGAACAACCAATAGCAATATTACTCTTTTAATAGTCTTGAATAAAAATCGAAATGGGGCGTAGCCAAGCGGTAAGGCAACGGGTTTTGGTCCCGCTATTCGGAGGTTCGAATCCTTCCGTCCCAGAGTACAGTCATTACGGAATCAATCTTCTATTGCCTTTGTACACCATTTTTCTCTTGCTATTTCAAAATCCAATATTTTTTAAGAATAAAATATTGAAATGAAAAGAAGAATCAATTTTTTTTCATCATTTCAACCGAATTCAAAAAAATTTATTTGCTTTTTTTATTTGTGTGTGATGCGGGTAAGTAAGGTAGAACCGTAGATTCTAAGAGTTTTAATTAAAAAATATATATATTTATATATATAAATATAGATTTCTATTCAAATTTCGATTTTACATATATACAATCTAATATGGGATTCATTTGAATTCTGACTGAACCTTTTACGCGTAAATTCACTATTCCATTCATAGAGAAAGAAAAAGTATAGATTACGATATACTGATTGAACTATGACTATTCATGATTCCAAAATTGAATCAATTACATAAACTAGAGGAATGTTATGGTAAAACTTCGTTTAAAACGATGTGGTAGAAAGCAACGTGCGACTTGAATTGAAGGACATGATCTGCTGTGGATTTTTTGATCCGCCACTTTTTATATAGGAATATAGGTGCTCTTGGCTCGACATTTTGTGTTCTATTTTACTAGAGTCCTATACTTTGTTTGAATATAAAAAAGAGTACCGGATGGAGCTCGAGGAGAATAGAAAGTTTTTATTCCTTTCGCAGGAGTAAGGATCTAGGGTTAGTGCGAATCAATAAGTTGGAACAACTTCGTAAGTCTTTTTATTTTTATATTGAAAAAAAGCCCTTTCAAGCAATTTTACAATGGAAAAGGAAATTTTCTTAAAATTGTCAAATTCTTTGAATCAAAAGTCTATCATGCGTGAATCAAGCGTTTGTATGATTCTTTGATAGAAAGAAATCATAAACAAAATTAAGGGGCTTGTTGCTGCCCTTTTTTAATAAAACGATTCAAGATCACCGAAGTCATGTCTAAACCCAAAGATTCAAAGTAAGGATAAAGAATCCTGAAACAAGGAAATCCAGTTTTCAATTGTTTGAACAACTAGATCAGAATGAAGAATCAAAATAGATTCTAAAAAATGAGACAAACAAAAAAAGGGTTAGAGACTACTCAATAAAAAGAATACTTAAGGATTCTCTGTTGAGATATTTGAGAGTTATTTAACTTGAGTTACGAGAGTACGAATGTGACGAATGCTTTTTATGGAAAAAAATATTTAGGGTTTCAATACTGGCTAATTGATTTCATTTTTTTATTAATCTAATTAATCTATTTAATATTTGACTTTTATACAGAAAGTTAACTTCTACTCATTGAATTTTTTTCTCGAGCCGTACGAGGCCAAAGCCTCTTATACGTTTCTAGGGGGGGGGTATTATTCATATACATCTATCCCAATGAGCCGTTTATCGAATCGTTGCAATTGATGTTCGATCCCGAAGAGAAGGAAGAGATCTTCGGAAAGTGGGTTTTTATGATCCGATAACTAATCAAACTTATTTAAATCTTCCTGCTATTCTCAATTTCCTTAAAAAAGGCGCTCAACCAACAAGAACAGTTCATGATATTTCAAAGAAGGCAGGGATTTTTACGGAATTTAAGTCTTAATAAAACGAAATTGAATTAATGAAATATAAAAAAGAGGATGTGAAAGACTCGTATATAGCTTGGTATCAAATTTTATCTACTCTTTTCTTTCCTCCTCTTTCGCTTCCATCATATTTATTTTGATGTATTAGAATTTCGATTTATTATTAGTATTCTTCCTAAGGTACGAATACTAAAAAATACCTTGCTAACAACTACTATGTTTTATAATTATAAACAAATTTATGAAAATAATTTGGGATCTATAGAAATTCTAATTTTTGTATAAATAAAAAATTTTACTTTATAGAAATACAAAATAATACTGTATATAAAATAATATATTAATTCTGAAATAAAATTAATATATATATTAATATATGATTTTCTAAATATATATAGATTATTATATGAATAATATATTCATTATTCATAAAAAATTAAAGGCCATAAAAAATGGGTCTAAAAAAGTATAAAAAGATTTGAGATTACCCTACCTGGCTTAGTTTTCATTCGTTGTATGAACTAACAAACCAAGGGGTTAAGTTTTTTTATTTATTTTTTCTATTTTTTTTCGCTATATTAAAAATTCACAATCATATTGACAACAGTGGATCGACCAAATATAATTCTCTCGTAGAGAAATAGATCTATTTATCCCTGACGCACACATGACTGGATTTCTCTTTTTTTTTTTATTCTGGTTGTATCTACATATTTGCAGTACTTTCTTTTTTTGTTTTTTGGGGTTGCTAACTCAACGGTAGAGTACTCGGCTTTTAAGTGCGACTAGCATCTTTTACACATTTGTATGAAGAAAAGGATTCGTCCAGATCTGCGGTAGAGTTTGTAAGACCACGACTGATCCTGAAAGGAATGAATGGAAAAAATAGCATGTCGTATCAAGAGAGAATTCAAATAACATTTTTTTGCTTGCCTGATCGGTACAACCTTGTTTTCGGTGTCGACAAAAAAAAAGGGGGAATTCCAATTTGGGTCGAGTGAATAAATATAAATGGATGGATAAAAAAACCAGTTTTCCTTATTCTAGGAAAAAAAAAAAAGAAACGAGCTTCCATTCGTAATTTGAAAAATTACCCGATCTAATTAAATGTTAAAAATAGATTAGTGCCTAATACGGGTATGGGAAGGAATTTTTTTCTTGCGTGTTATTATCAATTTTTTCATTAGTCCTAATTATTTTTTCCCTAGTCCGTTTGGGTTAGGTTGGAGATGGATGTGTAAAAGAAGCAGTATATTGATAAAAAAAAATATATATATATATTTCCAAAATCAAAAGAGCGATTAGGTTAAAAAAATAAAGGATTTCTAATCATCTTGTTTTGTTATTCTATAATATAACGAACAGAAACCTATTAAAGATAGAGAATCCGGTTAGCAGTCTACCTGTTTATGAGGTATCTATTGCTTTCGTAATCTAATACCTTATTTTGACTTTATCGCACTATGTGTCATTTCAGAACTCAAGAAAATAAAGACTTTACTTTCAGTTCAAATCGAATTTCAATCCAAATGGAGAAATTTCAAGGATATTTAGAGTTCGATGGGGCTCGGCAACCGAGTTTTCTATATCCACTTTTTTTTCGGGAGTATATTTATGTACTTGCTTATGATCACGGTTTAAATAGATTAAATAGAAATCGTTCTATTTTCTTGGAAAATGCGGATTATGACAAAAAATATAGTTCACTAATTGTGAAACGCTTAGTTTTGCGAATGTATGAACAGAATCGTTTGATTATTCCCACTAAAGAGTTGCACCAAAATCCCTTTTTGGGGCATACCAATCTTTTCTATTATCAAATGATATCGGTTTTATTTGCAGTGATTGTAGAAATTCCATTTTCCCTAAGATTAGGATCCTCTTTCGAAGGAAAACAATTAAAAAAATCTTATAATTTACAATCAATTCATTCAATATTTCCCTTTTTAGAAGACAAATTATCACATTTTAATTATGTGTTAGATGTACTAATACCTTACCCCATCCATCTAGAAATCTTGGTTCAAACCCTACGTTACCGGGTAAAAGATGCCTCTTCTTTGCATTTTTTTCGGTTCTGTCTATACGAGTATTGCAATTGGAAGAATTTGGATATTAAAAAAAAATCCATTTTGAATCCAAGATTTTTCTTGTTCTTATATAATTCTCATGTATGTGAATACGAATCCATCTTTTTTTTTCTACGCAAGCGGTCTTCTCATTTACGATCGATATCTTATGAAGTCCTTTGTGAGCGAATTTTATTCTATGGAAAAATACAACATTTTTTAAAAGTCTTTGTTAATAATTTTCCGGCGAGCCTAGGGTTGCTCAAGGATCCTTTCATACATTATGTTAGATATCACGGAAAATGCATTCTGGCAACAAAGGATATGCCGCTTCTGATGAATAAATGGAAATATTATTTTGTTAATTTATGGCAATGTTATTTTTCCGTATGGTTTCAATCGCAAAAGGTCAATATAAATCAATTATCTAAAGATAATTTAGAATTTCTGGGTTATCTGTCAAGTTTGCGATTAAATCCTTTAGTGGTACGT